TTCTTTGCATTGAAAAATAGAATAAAAAAAAAAATGATATGATTCAACCCCAGACCCATTTGAATGTAGCGGACAACAGCGGGGCCCGAGAATTGATGTGTATTCGAATCATAGGAACTAGTAATCGCCGATACGCTAATATTGGTGACGTTATTGTTGCTGTGATCAAAGAAGCAGTACCAAATATGCCTCTAGAAAGATCAGAAGTAATCAGAGCTGTAATTGTACGTACCTGTAAAGAACTCAAACGTGACAACGGTATGATAATACGATATGATGACAATGCTGCAGTTATTGTTGATCAAGAAGGAAACCCAAAAGGAACTCGAATTTTTGGTGCGATCGTCCGGGAATTGAGACAGTTAAATTTTACTAAAATAGTTTCCTTAGCCCCTGAGGTATTATAAGACGAGACCATGATATAGGTATAGTAAGTGAATGAAATAGATTACTTAGTAGATTGTGTTTCACGCATATACCTTTAATTTATTATTTAATAGAATTCATAAATAAAAAAGAAAAAAAAAAAGCATGTTGATTATATCCAAATTAGGAGGCACCAATAATTTTAGTTCATCATGGGCAGGGACACTATTGCTGACATAATAACCTCTATACGAAATGCCGACATGGATAGAAAAGTAACGGTTCGAATAGCATCTACTAATATCACCGAAAACATTGTTAAAATACTTTTACGGGAAGGTTTTATCGAAAACGTGAGGAAACATCAGGAAAGCAACAAATATTTTTTGGTTTTAACCCTGCGACATAGAAGGAATAGGAAAGGAACATATAGAACTATTTTGAATTTAAAACGAATCAGTCGACCTGGTCTACGAATCTATTCTAACTATCAACGAATTCCTAGAATTTTAGGTGGTATGGGGATTGTAATTCTTTCTACTTCGAGAGGTATAATGACAGACCGAGAAGCTCGCCTAGAAAGAATTGGTGGAGAAATTTTGTGTTATATATGGTAATCCTTCTGATATTCGAATTGGATCCGTAACTTACTATTTGTGAAAAAAAAGAGAAAGGGCGGGTTGTCTAATATCACTACTCCTCCATTAATTAATACTTTAAGGGGGTTTTACCTGGAATGAAAGAACAAAAATGGATTCATGAAGGTTTAATTACTGAATCACTTCCCAATGGTATGTTCCGGGTGCGTTTAGATAATGAAAATATGATTCTAGGTTATGTTTCAGGAAAGATCCGACGTAGTTTTATACGGATACTACCAGGAGATAGAGTCAAAATTGAAGTAAGTCGTTATGATTCAACCAAAGGGCGTATAATTTATAGAATCCGAAACAAGGATTCGAATAATTAGGGAGTTTTTTCAACTTCAACATTCCTTTTTTCACGGAGATACAATTCGAAGTTCAAAATTTCAAGAAACTTATTTTCTTCCAAGAAGTAGATTCTTAATTAAGTTAAGGAATAACAAATATGAAAATAAGAGCTTCTGTTCGTAAAATTTGCGAAAAATGTCGATTGATCCGTAGGCGGGGACGAATTATAGTAATTTGTCCCAACCCGAGACATAAACAAAGACAAGGATAATTTTTCTAAAAGGGATTCTCTAAAGAACCCAATGTACAATAAAAAAATCATGTTTTGACATGAAATGGATATATCCATATATCTTTTACTCATATTTATGAGATGATAAAATATGGCAAAACCTATACCAAGAATTGGTTCACGTAGGAATGGACGTATTGGTTCACGTAAGAGTGCGCGTAGAATACCAAAGGGAGTTATTCATGTTCAAGCAAGTTTTAACAATACCATTGTGACCGTTACAGATGTACGGGGTCGGGTGGTTTCTTGGTCCTCGGCTGGTACTTGTGGATTCAGGGGTACAAGAAGAGGGACGCCATTTGCTGCTCAAACCGCAGCAGGAAATGCTATTCGTACAGTAGTGGATCAAGGTATGCAACGAGCAGAAGTCATGATAAAGGGTCCTGGTCTCGGAAGAGATGCAGCATTACGAGCTATTCGTAGAAGTGGTATACTATTAAGTTTCGTACGGGATGTAACTCCTATGCCACATAACGGCTGTAGACCTCCTAAAAAAAGACGTGTATAGGAATAAACTGTGTAGAAATAAACATTGAAGAGATTTCAAGAGAAATAAATGATTCAATGAGCTGATCAAGTAATATTACTATGGTTCGAGAGAAAGTAACAGTATCTACTCGGACACTGCAGTGGAAGTGTGTTGAATCAAGAGTAGACAATAAGCGTCTTTGTTATGGACGCTTTATTCTGTCTCCACTTATTAAAGGTCAAGCCGACACAATAGGCATTGCGATGCGAAGAGCTTTGCTTGGAGAAATAGAAGGAACATGTATCACACGTGCAAAATCTGAGAAAATACCCCATGAATATTCTACCATAGTAGGTATTCAAGAATCAGTACATGAAATTTTAATGAATTTGAAAGAAATTGGATTGAGAAGTAATCTGTATGGAACTTGCGGCGCGTTTA